TAGGTGCTGGAAGGCTCGAACTTCCGACCTTCGTGGTGTAAACACATTACTCTGCCTGCTGAGCTAAGCACCTAATCCGCCCCCAGTAGGCCCCCCGATCCCCACGGCCGAGGGCCGTGGGGGATCGGGGGTCGATCGGGCCCCCGTCCGCCGGGATATCGGCGGACGGGGCTTATGTCGGTGGGGAATGGCGGGAGGGTTAAACAACAAGTTTTGTAAACAGCAAGTTTTGTAACAAAACTTGCTGTTGTTATTTTTTTGTTGTGCACACAGCGGGACTTGAACCCACCATCACTGATTGGAAGTCAATCATTTTTCCTGATAAATTATGTGTGCATTAATCCGAGGACATTTTCCAATACCCTCACTGTGTTACGACTTCCTCAACCTTATAAACTTTCCGTACTACCGAGCCCAATCCCCGTCGCATCCCCTAAAGGGGATGCCACGGGGATCCCCAATCCGCCTTCGGCGGCGGATTGGGCATCTTAAAGCTTGGCCGGATCGGCCACCCGATCGAAGATCGGGGGGTTGATCCGGAAACCTACATATGGGGTCGGCCCCCCGATCTTCGATCGGGGGGCCAAGGCTGTGTTTGTCTTTTATCATTAGTCGGACTTCGGCACTTTGGGATCATTTACTTGGTGGAGGTGACGGGCGATTTGTACGAACACTAGAGCCGCATTCACCGAAACGCTCTACTTTCCGATTACTATTAAATCCAACTTCATGTCTTTATTTCAAAGAGACAATTCGGGCTTTTACTTTGGAGCTTTATGATCTCTTTGTCTAAAAAATTGTAGCGCATAAATCGCCCAAAACATTAGGATCATAAGGACCTGACGTCATCCTTCAATCCCCCCATCCCCTTTAGGGGATGGGGGGATCAAGGGTTGAGTTCGTTCTATTTCTTTCACAACACGAACTGACGACGGCCATGCAATACCTGTATTTAATAGCCAATCCAATGCACGGGCCTAACCCTCGAATCCCCCCCGGATCGGTCGCCCGATCCGGGGGGGATGAGGCCCCCTAATTTTAAATATTCAAGCTTTGGTAAGGTTAATCGCGGAATATCGAATTAAACTACACGCTCCTCTAATTGGTTAGTGAACCGCCAAATTTTTTGAATTTTAATCTTGCGATCGTACTCTTCAGGCGGGATTTCTTAAGTTCTCGTTGACCGCTCATATAGCTAGCGATCTCATATCCATAGTTTACAGTAAGGACTACCAGGGTATCTAATCCTGTTTGCTACCCCTACTTTCGTGTCTCAGCGTCAGGTTGATTAGTAAATTGCTTTCGCCTCCGGTGTTCCCAATTTATATTAAAGCATTCTACCGCTACATAAAAGTTCCATTTACCCCTTAAACCTCAACCCCCCCCGCCAAACGGCCTAAAAGGCCGACCCGCCAAGGGCGGCGGCGGATGGGTTATGCCTACACACCCTTTACGCCTTTCCCGATAAAAACTTAGACCTTACGTATAACCGCGTCTGCTGGCACGTATATTTGACGGTCTTCTTGCGGCATCTCTGTGTCATACTTTCATACATTGCACAAAATTCTCTACTGCTGCCTCTACAAGTCTCCCCCTTGTTCCAGTGAAAGTGTGGCCTCTCGGCTACGCATCTTCGGCAAGGTCTATGCCTTCAACCTAATACGGTTCTGGCCGACCAGTTGGCTATGTTATATATTTCCCCATCCGCGAATGGGTAATCGGATCTTCGATCCGACCAACTGGTTGGAACCAAAATATTACTCACCTGTCCGGGATGTTACACACATTTCCCTAGCATGTATTATAAGTGCCGCACGCTTTATATCTTCCCCAAAATCAAAGGACCTGCCCAAGATCGGACTTGAACCAATAACCTAAACATTTTCAGTGTCTTGCTCTACCAATTGAGCTACCTGTGCATGTCTTTACCCATTCCCATTCCGCCGCCTTCGGCGGATTCTTATATATATAAATTATATTTTTAAAAAGGGAAGTAAGATGTTTATTATTTAGTTGTAATCCCCCACGGCCCTCGGCCGTGGGGCATTCCCCCGGCCGTGGGCGGGGGGATCCGGATGCCCCCCGCCAAACGGCCTAAAAGGCCGACCCGCCAAAGGCGGCGGCGGACGGCCGCCCGATCGAAGATCGGGGGTCGATCGGGCGCTTAACGGGGTATAAGAGTGATGGGACTCGAACCCATACTCACCTGATCCTAAATCCGGGGTGTCTACCCTTCCACCACACTCTTTCGCACATAGATATATATAAAGGGCCTTACATATGCCCCGATCGAAGATCCCCGCCAAAGGCGGCGATCCCCCCCTTTGGCGGGGGGGATCCGCCTTCGGCGGACGGCCCCCCGATCTTCGATCGGGCGGCCGTGGGGGGTATTACGGGGAGAATATTGTTGCCCCCGATATGAATAAAGTTGTGCTTACAATCATAATTAAGGCATAATTAAACACCACCCCCGACTGTAGATTACTTGCATTTTGGGTTAATTTGATTAAGATTTTGGATATCCCCCTTGGTCCAATTATCTCTAACACGCCCCTATCTATTATCCGATATGTTACTAAGTGACCAAACTTTCATATATTATTAACAATAAAATGATTTATAATGTAATTAAATTGCCAAGCAGAATTAAAAAAAANATATATCATCTGAACATTTAGACTCGGCCCAGCTACCCAAAACGGGGGATCATCCCCCATCCCCGTGGCATCCCCTTTAGGGGGATGCGACGGGGATCCGCCGCCTTCCAGGGAGGCGGACTTTGGTAAACCTTTTCATTTTGAAGTTGGTTCATGAACTAAGTAAAGCTTTTCCGCTCAATATAAAGCTTTATCATAAATTACAAAGGCAAAGAGTGCCCCCAGTAAACTTAAGAATAAAGGGGTTATCTTAGCAAAATTTGATATAATTGGTGCGATTACATTTGATAGAACAATCTCTTTAGCTAAATAACCGACCAAAATGCTCCCAATGGCCAACAAAAGCAAAGGTAATATAATAGCTCAAGAAGACTCTTGGGCCCGTATAAGTACTTCTTTTTTTGAGTTAGTATTAGTAATAAAAGTTAAATATATTAATCTTATTGAATAAAAGGCAGTTAATAGTGCTGAAAAGCTCCCCAATCAATAAGCAAAAACAATATAAAACTTACCATAAGTTAATTCTAATATCAAATCTTTAGAATAAAACCCAGTTAAGTAAGGAAACCCCATTAAAGATAAAGACCCAATTAAAATCATAGTATAAGTAAGGGGAATTGATTTTATTAGCCCGCCCATTTTTCGCATATCTTGCTCATCACTAACCGCATGTATTACCGAACCCGCACTTAAAAATAATAAAGCCTTGAAAAAAGCATGATTCATTAAATGAAATAAACTTGTTGAATAATTAGAAATACCACACACCATAGTCATATAACCCAATTGACTGCATGTTGAATATGCAATAACTTTTTTTAAATCATTTTGTACAACTCCAACTGTTGCAGCAAAAAAAGCTGTTAAAGCCCCTAAAATAGTGACAACAGTTAATGCTAAGGGCGACCCCTCAAAAAGTGGCCCGGATCTAATTATTAAAAATACCCCGGCCGTTACCATAGTTGCCGCATGGATTAAGGCCGATACGGGTGTGGGGCCTTCCATAGCATCTGGAAGTCAAGTATGTAGCCCCAACTGGGCCGATTTACCTACTGCCCCTAAAAATAACAGTAAACATATTATAGTAATGCTATTTTTATCAATTCGAGATGTTGCCGATAAACCATAAATAGTTGAAAACTCTAATGCACCAAATTCCTTTATAATCATAAACATAGCTAAAACTAGCCCGATATCCCCCACTCTATTTATTAACATGGCCTTTATTGCGGCCTTATTGGCCATTATTCTAGTTAACCAAAAATTAATTAAAAGATAAGAACATAGGCCTACACCCTCCCAACCAATAAACAATTGAATATAATTGTCACTTGTGACTAAAACTATCATTAAAAAAGTAAATAATGATAAATAAGACATAAATCGAGGTATATGGGGGTCACCAGACATATAACCAGTCGAATATATATGAACTAAGGCAGATACACTTGTTATCACCATTAACATAATAGCGGTTAAGCTATCGAACTGTAATCCAAAATAAGTAGTAATTAATTCCGAGTCAAACCATCTTCATAATTTAATATAAGTTGCTGAAGAATTTAAAGTTGTTTCATAAAAAATACAACAGGCAATAACCACACTAATTGTTATACAACTTGAGGTTAATATTCCTGCCCCCTTAGTCCCAATCTTTCTCCCAAATAATCCAGATATTATTGCACTTAATAACGGTATGAATAAAACTAATATATACATTTGCGCCCATTCCCTTTACTTAGCAAAGCCAAATTTTAGGGGGCTAACCCATCCACCTTCGCGCCTTACTGCCTTACCACCTTACCGCCTTTGGCGGATGGATAATGTCCCCCACGGCCCCCCGATCTTCGATCGGGCGGCCGTGGGCGGATCCCCATATCCCCCCCACGGCCGCCCGAAGGGCACCCCCCATATCCCCTAAAGGGGATATGGGCATGTCGGTGCGGAATCCATTACATATAAAGACTTATTGTCGCATCATGAGTAATTTGTAATAAAAAATTAGGTGAAATCATTAAAAATAAAATAAGAAAAAAAGAAAGGCCTATTAAAAAAGACTTGCTTAAGTCAACTCTTTNTTCTTTTTTCAAAACTTTTTGTCAAATTAATATTGAATAATCTGCTTGAAAATAAATTATTTGAACCAGTCTTACGTAATACACCCCAGCTATCACTGAACTTACTACTGCTACAATACAAGTTAAATAATAACCATTAGAGACTCCAGATAATAATATTAATCATTTACTTAAAAACCCCGCTAAGGGGGGCACCCCAGCAGTTGATAAAAGGGTTAAAGCCAAGGTTAATGCCATCACAGGATTATCTCTCGATAACCCACTTACCTCTATTATTAGGTCCTTAGTAAGTTTTAATGATAATATAATTGAAAAACTACATATAGACATTATAACATATATAATAAGATATATCAGACTTGCTTGAATACTTTCAAATGACCCAATAGCTACACCAAANAATATAAACCCGATATGACCAATACCACTATAAGCTAATAAACGTTTAATTTTAGTCTGATTAAGTGCCCCAATCGCCCCATAAATTATAGAAAAAATAGCACACAACAACACCACATTGGTAATTGGACCAATTTGAACTAAAATTGAAAATACCCCAACTTTGGGCACTATCGCCAATAAGGCCGTAGTCGTTGTTGGAGCCCCATCATAAACATCTGGTGCCCACATATGAAAGGGGGCAGCAGATAATTTAAATAATAAAGAAATTGTAATCAAAATTTTCCCCACATCTGCAGTTAAAATAGAGTTTATCCCCTGAATACTAGTCTCCCCGGTTAACCCATATAATAAAGCACACCCAAATAAAAATACACCAGAAGACACTGCCCCTAACNCAAAATATTTTAACCCGGCCTCTGTGCTGTAAGCACTATCTCTTTTTAATGCTGCCAAAATAAATAAGGTTAAAGTTTGTAACTCTATTGCTAAANAAATTGATAACCAATTAACTGAAGACACCAACAATAATGAGCTTAACGCAACAATTAATATTAATATTGGAGAAGAGGTAAATCCTTCCGATCAATTCGAACCAATGGGGGACTCTAATAAGGGAATGGGCGGTCGTAGACCGCCCCCGGCCCCCCGATCTTCGATCGGGCGGCCGTGAGGAATTATTGAAGTATTTCCGCTGTGATGACGATCGGTGCGAATAGGGCGGTCGTAGACCGCCCCCCCGGATCAATCCGGGGCATTATCTGGTAAGGTACAAAGTAATAATATTGAAATAGAGCCTATTATTATTATTATTTTGGAAATAATTATCCAACTATTTACCATTAATAACCCGCCTGTCCAATGTATAGCATTAAATGCCACAGATTCTTCAACACTTATTGTGCTAATTTCCATGGGAAAACCAAAACTTATCATAATGCCTATTATTAATAAAACCCCAATGGAGGCTTTAAAAGTTGAGAAATTAATCCCATAAAGGACTAAACCTAATACCACTATACTTAATAAAACTTCTGGACTCATTATAACCATGTATTTATTCGTTAATCCCCCACGGCCCCCCGATCTTCGATCGGGCGGCCGTGGGCGGATCCCCCTTTGGCGGGGGGTAATACCCCTTGGCGGGGATCCCCCCATCCCTGGAGGGATGGGGGGATTCGGCAGATGGGTATTCAACCCCGGACCGGAGGGTTAAAGGGTCGGGGTGGGACTCGAACCCACATCCTCAGATCATGAATCTGGTGACTAACCCTTAGTCAACCCAACCAAAAGAACCCCCCGCGGCCCCCCGNTCTTCGATCGGGCGGCCGTGGGGGGGGTTGAACTTATATGGGCTGAAATGGAGTCGAACCAATTTCTTTATTGTTATGAGCAACATGCTTTACCTATAAGCTATCAGCCCCATACCTCAAATTGGGGGATCCCCGAGGGGATCCGGGGGGAATTATTTTTATGATATTTTTGTCCATAGTGAAAGAGAGATTTGAACTCCCGAAAAATACCGTCTACAGCGGCACGCATTCCCACTCTGCCANCTCACTATTTCCCTTTTATTTATTTTACTCTATCCATTCCCCCGTCGGATCCCCCACGGCCCCCCGATCTTCGATCGGGCGGCCGTAGGCGGATCCCGGAGGGTTAATATGGCGGGATCGCATTAAACCCAATAAGTAAACCGGAGACTAATATTACAAATGCCAAGCTTAAAGGTAAATAAGATTTTCATAATAAAGCCATTAATTGATCATACCTAATTCTTGGATAAGAGGCCCTAATCCAAATAAACAAAAAAATAACGACAGCAATTTTAACTCCAAATCAAATAAAATTATAAAAATAAGTATCACTAAGGGAAATATACCCTCAAAAGGGAATAGTTATTCCTTGCCACCCCCCTAAAAACAAAATTACCCCAAAAGTAGACATCAATATAATATGACAATACTCCGCTAAAAAAANCAACGCAAACGACATACTAGAGTATTCAACATTAAACCCAGACACAAGCTCGGACTCTCCTTCTGTTAAATCAAATGGTACCCGATTAGTCTCCGCCAAAGCAGAAACAAAAAACATTATTGTAATCGGGAATAAGGGTATAAGAAATCATACGTGATTTTGAGCTAAAACTATCTCCGTTAAATTCAACGAACCTACGCACAAGACAACCGAAATAATTATTAACCCAATAGACACCTCATAACTTATCATTTGAGCTGCCGCCCGAATAGCCCCTAAAAAAGCATATTTAGAGTTACTTGATCACCCTGACATTAGTACAGCATAAACACNAATTGAAGAAACAGCAAATAAATACAATATTCCTATTCCTAAATCGCTTAATACTACCCCTTGTCCATAAGGTATCACCCCTCAAGCCACAAGTGCTAAAGTTAATGATAAAATAGGGGCTAAAATATAAATTAAATTATTAGCATGATTTGGGATAATTATTTCTTTAGTAAATAATTTTAATCCATCTGCCAGAGGCTGTAATAGCCCATATACCCCCACAACATTGGGGCCTTTCCGACATTGAATATAACCCAAAACTTTACGCTCTGCTAATGTTAAATATGCTATTGAAACAAGCAACGGAATTAAAATAACTAATATTTTTATAACTATTATTCCCAACATCTTCTCTCAAATTCATTCCGGCCACCGAATCCCCCCATCCCTAGGGGGATGGGGGGATCCCCCCCGCCAAGGGGTATTACCCCCCGCCAAACGGCCTAAAAAGCCGACCCGCCAAAGGCGGCAGCGGCGGCGGACGGCCTGAAGGCCTTTTTCGAACCCCACACAGACCGCCCCGAAGGGGCGCCCAAAGGGGGAATCCCCGGGGGACGATGTCGGTGCGGAAGGGGGATCCGCCGAATCCCCCCGGATCAAGGATCCGGGGGGATCCCCAGATCGAAGATCCCCGCCAAAGGCGGGCCTTCGGTGCGGGATGTAGGAAAAGACAGGATTTGAACCTATGTGCCATTGGCGGTTGATTTCAAGACAACTGCATTACCACTCTGCCACTTTTCCAATTCGGGATTTGGAAACTTCCGTGTATACCCCTTTGGGGGGGTAATCCGCCGCCGCCCTTGGCGGGGATCCCCCCATCCCTGGGGGGATGGGGGGATTCGGCGGATCACCCGGCATCCCCTTTAGAGGATGCGACGGGGATTATATGGAATAGTCGGTAAAATAGGGCTTGAACCTACAGCCTCAGCCTTATCAAGGCGGCGCTCCTCCGATTGAGCTATTTACCGGGACTCGAAAATTCATCCCCCGATCGGGGGGAACATACCTGTCTGTGCTCCATTTCAAGATTAACAGGATTTGAACCTGTATTAATAGGACGACAACCTACTATTTTACCAATTAAATTATAACCTCTTTAAAAATCAAAATCCCCGATTAAGGGGCCAATACATTCAAATAACTTTTACTTGCTAGATCAAAATTTAGTTCTTACATAAATATTGTTTATGAGTTTTATTCGGGATCGGGGGTTGATCCGGATAGCCAGTCTAACAAATCGCCCGGATTTCGTAGTCAACCGTTTTTTGATTCTAAGCATGAGATAAATCGCTCATAAAACCCCTTACACTCCGGTTCCCCCAGGCCGGAGCTTACTCCTATCTTTATCCAGGTTTATTCCCGCCATTCAATCCAAAAAGGGTAGAGCAAATTTTTCTTTTTCGCTCTTGATTATAGTTTTTAACCAAATGCTTGTTAAGTCGACCTTTGAAAATAAAAACCCATTTGCAAATAAGGCCTTGTCCGCAGAATACCCGATCGAAGATCGGGGGTCCCACTCGAGTGAGAGGGGGGAACTCCATAAATACTTACAGATTTTTTTACCCCCATCCCCCCGGATCGGCCGCCCGATCGAAGATCGGGGGATTGATTTGCCCCTTTATAATATCAGTCGTAGAATTTTCTATCCCATTTAAATCCCCCCGGATCAAGGATCCGGGGGGTACGATGATCAAAACTGCAGGCACACAAAACAAACAAATTTTTTTTCTAAACTTCGTATTATAAGGAAATTCAATTGTAATCACTTATTCCCCCCCACGGCCCTCGGCCGTGGGGCATGTTGTTAAGTAAATACAGTAGAACTTGAATCCCCCCGGATCAAGGATCCGGGATTTTGTGTGGGGTTACACCTTCAACCCCCCGCCCCCATACAAAATTTTCAGGGGGTGGTTCGCCCCACTTTCTTTCAACGAATTGGGGGATCCCCGCATTGAAATAACAGTTGGTGCCTGGCCAACTCCTCGAAAAAACAATGTTTCGAGCTAAATCCCGTCGGATAAAATGTTATTTTGGGGCAAATATGTGCCCCTTATAAACATAAGGAAGTTCATTATATGTGTGGTGTGCTGGGGGGGTTGCTTGTACTCACTCTAGAGTAGAATAGTGCCCCATATCGTCCGCTCATCCTATAAATATCTCTTCCCGGGCATAAGCATCATATACAATATAAAGAAATCAAACCACACCAATAATTGAAATCATTGACCCTAAAGAACTTATTTGATTTCATCCAGCAAACGTATCATGAAAATCAGAATATCGCCTAGGTAGCCCAGCTAGTCCTAAAAAGTGTTGAGGGAAAAAGGTAAGATTAACCCCAATAAACATTAATCAAAAATGAATTTTACCATAAACCTCATTATAGCAATAACCAGATATTTTCCCAAATCAATAATAAAAACCCCCAAACATCGCAAACACTGCCCCCATCGATAAAACATAATGAAAATGGGCTACAACATAATAAGTATCATGTAATACAATATCAAGGGAGCTATTAGCCAGAACAATCCCAGTTAATCCCCCCAGAGTAAATAAAAAGACAAAACCAATTGCTCAAAGCATAGGTGTTTCTAATTTCAATGAACCTCCAAACATAGTCGCAACTCAACTAAATATTTTGATTCCAGTCGGAACAGCAATTATCATGGTTGCAGCTGTAAAATAGGCCCTAGTGTCCACATCCATCCCAACCGTAAACATGTGATGAGCTCAAACTATAAACCCCAATATACCAATAGAAACTATGGCATAAACCATGCCAAGGTACCCAAATATTTGTTTTTTTGCAGCAAATGTAGGAATTATTTGAGAAATAATTCCAAACCCCGGCAATATTAAAATGTAAACTTCGGGGTGCCCAAAGAACCAAAATAAGTGTTGGTATAATATGGGGTCACCCCCCCCTGCTGGGTCAAAAAAGGTAGTGTTAAAGTTTCTATCTGTAAGAAGCATAGTTATAGCCCCGGCTAAAACTGGCAGAGACAATAACAATAAAAATACTGTTACTAAAATAGATCACACAAATAATGGCATTCTATCCATTGTTATCCCTGGCGCCCTCATATTAAAGATAGTTGTGATAAAATTCATCGCCCCTAATATTGAAGAAATACCTGCTAAATGAAGACTAAAAATAACCATGTCTACTGACCCCCCTGAATGTGCTTGTATACTTGCTAACGGCGGGTAGACTGTCCACCCTGTACCGGCCCCCTGCTCTACAAAAGCAGAACCTAGTAATAAAGTTAATGATGGGGGTAATAGTCAAAAACTGATATTATTTAGCCTTGGAAACGCCATATCTGGAGCCCCTATGTATAAGGGTACGAATCAGTTTCCAAACCCTCCGATTAACACCGGCATAACCAGAAAGAATATCATTACAAAGGCATGGGCAGTTACTATAACATTATACAACTGATCATCACCTAACATTGAACCTGGAGCCGATAATTCTAATCTAATAAGCACACTAAAGGCTGTTCCTATCATCCCACTAAATGCTCCCAATAATAGATAAAGAGTTCCAATGTCTTTATGGTTAGTTGAAAATAATCAACGACTTAAATATGAACTCATTTTTGAAATTGGAGTTTATTGGTCCCGAGCCAATCTTCTCAGATATGCAATGCCTGATGCTTGACCGGATTAAGCAAAACCCCCTTTAAACGGCGTACATCCCCCACGGATCCCCCCTAGGGGGATCCGTGGGGGATTAATATTTAACCTCTTAACAGATTGAGCGACTTAACGGCAATTGTACCCCGTATTCTATAATAAGCCACTAATATCGCCAGTCCTATTGCCGACTCCGCCGCCGCTACTGTTAAAATCATTATTGTGAATATTTGTCCAATTAAATTGTCTATTACTACTGAATTAATTAAAAATAAAAAGGAAATAGCCAATAACATTAATTCTATAGACATTAACATTATTATAAGATTACTTCTATTTAAGACTATCCCTAAGACACCTAAAATAAATAATATTATGCCAACGGTTAAGTATTCATAGTACATAATGTCTGAAGGGAGTTGAACCCCTATTTTCTATTCCGAAGACAGATATTTTACCATTAAATTACAAACATTCCCCCACGGCCCTCGGCCGTGGGGCATTCCCCCGGATACCCGAGGGGATGGGGGGATGGAGGATTCCTTCGGGAATGAGCCCCTCGAGGCGGTCCAACCGAGGAGGCCCTAAAGTCCGCCGTGGCATCCCCTTTAGGGGGTGCGACGGGGATGGCGGACGGGGATCATCCCCCGGGGATGATCCCCCGGGGATGATCCCCCGTACCCGTTTATTCTCATTCTAGCCCACCTTTAACCCATTCATAGATTAAGCCAATTGTTAAAATTATTAAAAACAAATACATGGTTCAAATCCCAAATGATCCAATTTGATTATAAGCCACACATCAGGGGAAAAGAAANGAAATTTCTAAATCAAAAATCATAAAGAGAATTCCTACTAAAAAAAATTTTACTGAAAATGGAACCCTAGACGAACCAAAGGGGTCAAACCCGCATTCATAAACAGATACTTTCTCGCTGTCTGGTTGTTTTACTCCCACCACATAAGATGCACCAGATATAACAGTAGAAAGAGTTATACTAAATAAGATTATGAGAAAAATACCTAAAAATTCAACACTCATTTTAATCACAGGAGGGGCACCCCCATTCCCCCACGGCCCCCCCACCATTAGGTGNGGGGGCCGTGGGGGATTCCGCACCGACCGCCCCGAAGGGGCGCCCGAAGGGGGATGATGTCTGTGNGCCATTCCCCTTCGGGAAAGGAAGCGTTACAAATAAGAATCCGGTTTCATTCATTCATTCGGGGACTCTCGTGACTCTATGCTCACAATTGACGACTCGTTTGGAGAAAAATGTTTTGTCTTTTTATTTCCGACCTTGTGTCATGAGTTAAAACAATTACCCCAATCATGGCAACCAATAAAATAAAACTAGCTATAATAAATAAATAATAATAATTAGTATATAATACCCGACCTAAAACCTCAATATTGGGGGCCTTTTCAATTAAATCTCAAGAAATATAATAAGACGATTGTTGACCAAAATGAGATACCATTCGACAATTAATAAGAAAAACAACACCTATTATAAATCCCGCCGGTAAATAATTAGACATATCCTCCCCCCCCTCNAAGTCCGTTAAATTTAACATCATTATTACAAATAAAAACAAAATAGCTATAGCGCCTACATAAACAATTAAAAACATTAGTGCAATAAACTCTACTTCCAATAAAATAAAAAGAGCAGTAGCGCTAGTAAAAGCAACGATAAGTCAAAGAACCGAATGAACTGGATTAAATGCTGAAATAACCATTATTCCCGATAAAATAACACTTAATGNAAATAAATAAAATAATCCTTCCAACACTCCTAAGGAGACTTGAACTCCCGTCTTTAGGTTGAAAACCTAATGTCTTTACCACTAAACCATAGAAGTCGGGCAATGAAAACCGAATTGGTGAAAAAAGAGAATCGAACTCTTGTCTTCAGGCCCCACAAACCTACGCTCTACCAGCTAAGCTATTTTCACTTAACATTCCCCCATCCCATCCCATCCCCGAGGGGATGGGATGGGGGATCCGGGGGGGCCGAAGGGAAGGGGAATCCGCCGAGGGGTATTACCCCCCGGCGGATTACCCCCCCGNCAAGGGGTATTACCCGCCGCCAAAGGCGGCGGCGGGGTCATTTTGTATAAATACCTTAATGGTTTATTATCCTCGGCCGCCCGATCGAAGATCGGGGAGCCGTCCGCGGCGGACGGCCAACCCGCCATACCTTCAGGGGATATGAGGGCGGATGGCAGTAAGGCGGAATCAACCCAGACCACCTGGTATGGGTTTATTATCAGAAATAACGCTCTTGGAATATAACAGAACCTTTAACAATGTCCACGATTGGGAGAGGAAAAATACCCATTAAAAATATTATAAAAGTTAGAGAGAATAAAATATAAAACTCACGTCTATTTAAGTCCCTTGGGTAATGAAGGTATTTAGAAGGCATGCCAAAACAAACTCTATTATACAAATATATCGAATAACCAGCAGATAATACCATCCCTAAAGAGGCCAAGGCCCCAACAATAAAACTATATTCAAAAGCTGCCAATATTGAAAGAAACTCCCCTATAAAATTACAACTTAAAGGAATAGATGCATTAGCTAAAATTAAGGCCAACATTAAGACTCCAAATAGCGGCATAGTTATAACCATGCCTCGATAATATTTTACTAAACGAGTATAATGCCGTTCATACAAAAAAGTTACTGCAATAAATAAAGCAGAGCTCACTAAACCATGGGCCAACATTAAATAAACTGCTGCTACTAACCCTTGAATTGTATGGCTAAATAAACTTAATGTTACTAAGCCCATATGGGCCACCGAAGAATAGGCTATTATACGTTTTAGGTCCACTTGTCTGCAAGTAGTCAAACTACCATAAATTATAGCAAGTAAACTTAAAGTTTGAATTAAAGGTGCAAAAAACTCTGAAGCTTCTGGAAGCAACGGCCATGAAAACCTTATAAACCCATAACCCCCTAACTTTAATAAAACCCCGGCCAAAAGTACTGATCCCGCCACTGGGGCCTCTACATGTGCCTGTGGTAATCAAATATGAAAAGGTATTTTAGGTATTTTTATGGCAAAACTAATAAAAAACCCTAAAAAAATAAAATATTGTAGCTCCTTATCAATTTGTAAACAACAAAGAACTTGATAATCCGTGGTTCCCGCATAACTATATAGTGTAAACATGGCTAATAGCATAAAAACAGACCCANTAAAGGTATAAAAAAAGAAATAATATGATGCTTGTACCTTTTCTTCTCTTGAACCTCAGATTCCTATTATTAAAAACATTGGTATCAATATACCCTCAAATAAGACATAAAACCCCACTAAATCAAGGATTGTAAATACACCCATTAATAATATTTCTATTGACAACAAACATAATAAAAACTCCTTTATTAAAAACCGGATCGAGCTTCAACTTATTAAAATACAGATTGGGGTCAATAATGCTGTTAAAATTAAAAAAAATATTGAAATACCATCCACGGCAAAAAGGGCCGGGCCGAATACTGGTTCCACCCCGGGGATTCACTCAACCTTTTTAATGGATTGAAACTGTCCCTCACCATCAAAAGAGGCCCACAAAAGAATTGTGGCTGTTAGCGTAAATAATGATCACTCTAATGCAATTTTTCGCAAACGTGTTATATTCTCTCTTGGTGTAATCAATAATAAGAATATGCCAACAAGGGGAAACACAAAAACTAATCCCAACATATTTTCTTAATCCGCCGGTATATCAGATCCCCACGGGGATCCCCATATCCCCCCAGGGATGGGGGGATATGGGCCATTATTTCTCCGTGCACGAACAACTTATTTATACTACTAATGAGATTTGAACTCATATGGCGATGAAGCCCCTGGATTTTAAGTCCAGTATGTCTACCTTTCCATCATAGTAGCCCGGATCCTGGCCACCTTCCTTTTCAAGGAAGCGAGATTTGAACCCGCAACCCCCTGCTCCCAAAGCAGATAATCTACCTATTGATATATTCCTTGAAACCCCGGGGAAGGCCCATTCCCCTTTGCCCTCCGGGATCCGGACCGGAGAGTTAATTAGCATCCCCCATCCCCCGTGGGGGAAATGTCCAGATCCCCGCCAAACGGCCTAAAAGGCCGACCCGCCAAGGGGTATTACCCGCCGCCAAAGGCGGCGGCGGATATCTGTGCGGGATCCATTCGATGAGAACGGGGGTTGAACCCATGCAAGACCAGAACGATCTCGACAGTTTAGCAAACTGCTGCTTTACCAACTCAGCCACCTCATCGGTCCGCCGAATCCCCCCATCCCCCCAGGGATGGGGGGATCCCCGCCAAGGGCGGCGGCGGAGTCTAAAACGTCATTATAATCCAAATAAAATTAAGAAAGCCATCATTAAACAAAATAATCCCATCGCCTCAGAGATTGCAAACCCCAAGATTGCATATGTGAATAATTGTTGCTTTAGAGAAGGGTTTCTTGCATACCCTATTATTAGATTACCAAACACAGTTCCTATTCCTGCCCCACTCCCAGCGGCACCGATAGAAGCTGCCCCAGCCCCTACAAATTTAGCTGCAGTTAAGATTTCTGTTGCCATTTTTATTTAATAACTAATTCCGCCNTCCGCGGATATAAGTATCAAAATTCCCCCCACGGCCCTTGGCTGTGGGGCATTCCCCCCGGATCCTTGATCCGGGGGGATCCCCACGGCTGAGGCGCCATCCGCCTTGAGCGGTCCATTATTTATACAGATACTCATGCCCTTAATAGGATTTGAACCTACAACCCCTTACTTACAAGGTAAACGCTCTACCACTTGAGCTACAAAGGCCAACCCATTTTGAGGGGGAAGGGCCCTTCACCTCCTTTTCAAGCCTATTACTCTTTGCTTCATGCGTTGATATTACCCCCATTTGTCGATACTTTTGGAGACTGGAATTTAAGTCTTCAATGACTGAAATGAGCAAACTACGTTATCTTTTCCCGAGAATGAGTGGGGATTATGCCCCCTTTGGCGGGGGGTAATACCCCTTGGCGGATCCCCCATCGATCCGAGGCGAACTACCCATTCCCTTCTTGAAGTTGGTGCCCTTAATAGGATTTGAACCTACATCCCCCTACTTGCAAAGTAAGCGCTCTACCACTTGAGCTACAAAAGCTTAAGACCCTTAGTGGGTTTCATCCGGGGTTAAGTAAGTCTTAAAAGCTTATTCTCAACACGTGCTACAATTGGTGTTAAAATTAAAAAATAAGCAAAATAAAATATTGCAGCGAATTGCCCTATCAAAATATAAGGGTCTTCTACTGGTTGTCCCCCGATTCAAGTTAGAAGAATAAAATCCCCCACTAAAAATCAAAAAAGAATTTTACTTAATGGCCTAAAACTTAGTCCCTCAAATTTATTAATATGAACATATGGTAAAATAAGTAAAATTAATATACTAAATACTAAGGCCACTACACCCCCTAATTTATTAGGAATAGAACGTAATATGGCATAAGCAAATAAAAAATATCACTCCGGCTTTATATGAACTGGTGTAACTAATGGATTTGCTTGTTTAAAATTTTCTGGGTCACTTAGTGAATACGGAAATAAAAACACAATAATTGATAACACGATCGCAAGAACAACTGCACCATATAAATCTTTTAAAGCAAAATAGTAATGAAAGGGGATCATATCTATATCCGATCTTATCCCTAAAGGATTATTTGTCCCTTCTTCGTGCTTAGCAATTAGGTGAACCAAAGCTAACCCAACTAATACAAAAGGTAGTAAATAATGAAGACTAAAAAACCGGTTTAAAGTAGCATTAGACACACTAAACCCCCCTCAAACTCATCTTACTATCTCATCTCCAACATAGGGTATAGCAGACAATAGATTAGTTATAACAGTCGCCGCCCAAAAGGACANTTGTCCTCAAGGTAAAACATAGCCAATAAAAGCTGTAAGTATCATTAAGAAAAACAATAATACCCCAACATTTCACACTATTAATTTATTATAACCACCGTAATATATCCCCCTCCCTATGTGTAAATAAACACACAAAAAAAACATAGAAGCGCCATTTGCATGCAAATATCTTAAAATAAACCCATAATTCACATCTCGAGTAATATGAGCCACAGACGTAAAGGCCAAATTCACGTCCGAACAATAATGCATAGCTAAAAAAATCCCGGTTATAATTTGAATTACTAAACAAATACCCAATAAAACCCCAAAATTTCATAAATAACTAATATTGGACGGAGAAGGAAGGTCAATAAGAAAACTGTTAATTAATGATATAACTGGATTTTCTTTTCTGATAGTTTTCGTCATTTTAATTTACGATCCCCCCGGATCCCCCACCCCGCCGCCTTTGGCGGGGGGGGTTCCGCCGCGGTATCCCCCTTCGGCGGACGGCCCCCCGATCTTCGATCGGGCGGCCGTAGGGGGTCTAGTCTTAGCCCTATAATCCACCGCGGAACGGCAGTTCCCGCCGAATCGACGGTCTAAGACCGCCCATTTAGCCCAGAAGATGCCGGAATCGAACCAACACTCATAACTTTGAAGGCTATTGGTCTACCATTAACCCAATCTTCTTCGAGATAGGACCACCCACGGCCCCCCGATCTTCGATCGGGCGGCCGTGGGGGATCCGCCCCCGCCCTCGGCGGGGGGGGATGCCCAGATCTTCGATCTGGGGATCCCCCCGGATCCTTGATCCGGGGGGATTCATTTCGTTTTTCCTTCGGGCGGTCTAAGACCGCCTATGACGTGGATTATTTTTGGGGTTTCCTAGAGGTGCAGGAGTCGAACCAGCAATAATTAAGATCAAAACTTAACGCCTTACCATTTGGCTAACCACTATAAACGCATTACAACCCTAGTTAACTGCAAGGACCAGTTGAATATTTAGTACGTAATTACGTGTTTGTGAGTGGTTGTAATACATATGAATCCACTGAAGCGATATGCATCTTGATTAAAATCCCCCCATCCCCCACGGGGATGCGGGGGAATTAAAGTCCCTATGCTTCGATTTAATCCCCGTACAGACCATCCGCCTTCGGCGGATGGTCGGTGTTCGCTATGAGCCCCATCAATACATAAAAGTAAATAAAAATAGTCAAACCACATCCACAAAATGTCAATATCATGCTGCTGCTTCAAACCCAAAGTGGTGGTGTCTTGTAAACTGATGATTGATTAATCGGTATAAACAAACTAATAAGAAAGTACTTCCAATTAACACATGTCCTCCATGTGCCCCAGTTGTTACAAAAAAAGTAGACCCATACACTGAATCTGAGATTGTAAAAGGAGCTTCATAATACTCCATCGCCTGTAACGCTGTAAAGATAAAACCCAATACTACTGTTAAAGCTAAGCTTATTATCGCTTCTTTTCTTTTACCACTAATTATTCCATGATGAGCCCAAGTAACTGTTGCACCTGAGCTTAATAAAACTGCTGTATTTAACAATGGCACAGAAAAAGGATTTAATGGGTCTACGCCTTTGGGTGGTCAAACGGCTCCTATTTCAATAGTTGGCGCCAAACTACTATGAAAAAAAGCTCAAAAGAATGAAAAAAATAAACAAACCTCGGACAATATAAATAATATCATTCCATATTTTAACCCTTGTTTTACGATTAATGTGTGATGACCTTGATAAGTGGACTCTCGAATAACATCCCGTCACCACACCACCATTGTAAATAATATTGTAATTAACCCTAAAATTAATACTCAACTTTGACTATAATGAAAATACATCACAGACCCCACTGTAGTAAAAAAAGCCCCACAGGCTCCAATATATGGCCATGGGCTTGGTTCCACTAAATGGTAAGGATGATATGTTTGTTGCATCATTGCTTCTCCTCTCATTTGCATCGGTATACCCAATAGGGCTTGAACCTACAGCCTCTTACTTAGAAGGTAAATGCTCTACCACTTGAGCTATGGGTGTTAACCTTATGGTCCCACACATCCGCCGATCCGACGGGGGATGCCCCCCATCCCCGAGGGGATCCGGGGGAATGCCCCACGGCCGAGGGCCGTGGGGGAATTTACGCAACCCCACCGCCTTATCAAGACGGGAGGCCCGAAGAGGTAATTTTTACGTTTAATGCATTGTGATTGCATCGCCAATGTAAATGGTTGTCAGTAAACAAAATACATAGGCTTGGATTACGGCCACCATCATTTCTAATAGCGTGATGAACACCAAGATTAACATAGGGAAAAGACTTAAGACCACAAGCCCATTAGATAGCATATTAAATGTAAATCCGGATAAAATAGCAAATAATAAGTGCCCGGCCGAGATATTCGCAGCCAATCGTACTCCTAACGAGATAGCACGAATCATATAACTCAGAGTTTCGATTCCAACAAGAAAGGGAGCCAACATCAATGGCACTCCTCCTGGCATTAATATACTTAAAAAATTAAGCTTAAAAGTGGTGAACCCTAACAAAGTCACAGCAATTAATATTGATAAAGATAAACCAAATGTCATTACAATATGAGCTGTTGGTGTAAACACGTAAGGAAACAACCCTAATATATTTAATATAGCGATAAAAATAAAAAGAGATAGAACAAAAGGAAAATATTTTTGACCANATTTGCCCAAATTATCGTGAACAACAGAGCGTATATTTAAATGAATTAACTCAACTACTGATTGTCATCTATTCGGTATTAATTTATCCCCCTTTAACAATAATCAAACCATAGTAACTACTAATCCCATCATCATGGCAGAATTCGTAAAAGTTACTAATCAATCCCCCAAAAAGGCTTGTATTGTTATTAATCTTATTACATTAAATTGATCAAAATATGCTGCTAACATTAAAGCTTCTCCATTCCGCCAATTCCCCCCATCCCCTCGGGGATGGGATGGGGGGATCCCCCACGGCCCTCGGCCGTGGGGCATTCCCCCCTTAGGTAAAACCCAATCCCCCCGGATCGGTCGCCCGATCGAAGATCGGGGGTCGATCCGGGGGGGATCCGAAGCTACCTTAAATTTCATAAAGTTTTGAACACTTCGATGCCCGCTTGAGACATTGATTCCCTCGAGTCAAGCCCCATTACCTGGACGCTTTCGCCTTGGTTAGTTGGTTGAGTGCTTTCAACATCTGCAGATCGATACACAAATTTGGCTCTAATTCCTAATTGTTGTTGTATTTTCCCTAAATTTATCGTAACAATCAGTGAAAATAATAAAAACAAAATAATTAGTGTTCAAGTATATTGTGTCAAATATGTAACTATGTCTAATTGTGGCATTTTAAACCGATACCAATTACCCCTAGTTAATCCCCCCGGATCAACCCCCGATCTTCGACGGGGGGATGGGGGGCCTCGGTCCCCAGTTGGGGATGGAGGTCCAGACCAGAGGGTTAATTGGTTTGTTGATGTGATTGGAATTGAACCAACTCCCCACGAGTTAAAAGCTCGATGCTCTCCCGTTGAGCTACACATCATGATGCACAGACCCATCCCATCCCCTCGGGGATGGGATGCCCCTTCGGGGCGATCGAAGATCCCCGATCCCCGCCAAACGGCCTAAAAGGCCGACCCGCCAAGGGCGGCGGATTCGGTCCATAAGAATTATACCTGATGTGGTTAGAATTGAACCAACTCCCCACGAGTTAACAACCCGGTGCTCTCCCATTGAGCTACACATCATGACGCACAGACCAAACCCGCCGAAGGCGGCGGCGGATTCGGTCCCCCGCCCACGGCCGCCCGATCGAAGATCGGGGGGCCGGGGGGGATATATCCTAGGAATGATGATGCGACTGGAGTTGAACCAACAACCAATAGGTTTGCAACCTTTTGCTCTGCCATTAAGCTACACATCATCGAAATACCCGCCTCGGCCGCCCGATCGAAGATCGGGGAGCCGTCCGCCGAATCCCCCCATCCCCCCAGGGATGGGGGGATNGGGGGATCCCCCCCGCCAAGGGGTATTACCCCCCGCCAAACGGCCTAAAAGGCCGACCCGCCAAAGGCGGCGGCGGCGGCGGACGGCCTAAAAGGCCGACCCGCCATACCCCATTAAGGCGGTAAAACGGAAAGGCGGTAATTTCATATGTTTTTATAATCACTTTATAATTCATCAGATTGCATAGCCACTCAATTAATATATTTATCTAATGATACCGCCTCTATTACGATTGGCATGAACGAGTGGTTCGCCCCACATATTTCCGAACACTGCCCATAAAAGACCCCAGGTCTTTTAATGAAAAAACTTGTTTGATTCAATCGTCCCGGTACCGCATCTATTTTAACAGACNAAGATGGAACAGCAAACGAATGTAATACATCCGCCGCAGTCACTAATACTCGCACTTGTGTTTGAATTGGAACAATTAATCGGTTATCGACCTCTAATAACCTTAAATCCCCATTATTTAAATCAGAAGTTGGTACCATATAAGAATCAAATTCTATTGTTTCTGCCCCATAATCCGAATATTCATATGATCAATATCACTGATGTCCAATTGCTTTAATAGTTAAAGCCGGGTCAATAACTTCATCCATTAAATATAATAACTTTAAAGAAGGAAATGCAATAAAAACTAATATCCCCGCAGGTATTAAAGTTCAAATAATTTCTATTAGAGTGCCCTCAAATAGATATTTATGATAATGTTTGGTTGTTAGTGCCCGAACAATAACCCAAAATACAGTAGTAAGAATAATAGTAAGAATAAACATTATTTGATCATGAAAAAATATAATTTCTTCCATTACTGGACTTGCAGCATCTTGAAATCCTATTTGTCACGGCTCGGGTGTATCCATTTTAAGGCCAAAACCCCCACCCACGGCCTTTAGGCCGTGGGTATAGTTGCACCCAAGGTTAAGACAGTGAGCCACACCAAGACTGGGTATAATAAATATATTATTTCTCATTTGATACTTATTTTCGCTTAAGGAATAGGGGAATCCCCCCCGGATCCCCCCGGATCAAGGATCCGGGGGGATTAAGTCATTATGATTATTCTTAGTATAAAGAACTTTAGTAACCCTAGCTCCTGAAACACTCAAGGTCCTATCCACGTTTTATTCTTAAACGGTCTATAGAAACAGAGAATAATACCGTACTTCTCCCTTTAGATGCTTTCAGGGATTATTATCTTATCGTAGCTACCCAACATTGCCTTTCAAAATTGGTTCACCAGCGGATAACTAGTCATTCGATCCTTTCGTACTAGAATGTAGTTATATCTCAAAATCAGAAAGGGGCAGACCCCCGATCCCCCCCCGGATCCCCCCCGCCAAACGGCCTAAAAGGCCGACCCGCCAAAGGCGGCGGCGGCGGCGGACCCCTTCAGGAAGGGTCGATCTAATGTTTCCTGTTCAAATTGTAGATAGAAACCGACCTGGCTCACGCCGGTCTGAACTCAAATCATGGACGGTTTTAATGGACGAACAGTCCAACCCTTGGGAGCGGCTGCACCCCCAGGATACCGCAATTCAACATCGAGGTCGCAAACATCGTCGTCGATATGAGCTCTCGAACGATATTACGCTGTTATCCCCATGGTAACTTTTATTCGTTACTCGTTAGCAATTCCACTCTTTACTAACGGGTCATATAACCCACCGGAAACAAAAGGGGGATCCCCCCGCCCACGGCCGCCCCCACCTAATGGTGGGGGGGGCCGTGGGCATGCCATCCAGTGTCAGCTCGGATGTCCCCCTTGCTGTCAGGCTTGTTGTTGTTTATTCAAATTTAACCTTATGTACTCCTTCGTTACTTTTTAGAAGGAGGTCGCCCCAACCAAACTGTCTAACTTAAACCTTTCCACTCCACGCACAAGTGTTAATAACTTTAAATAATTAAAGAGTGGTTTTTCATTTCCCGAAGGACGATATCAACTCCCGCTCTCGGTTATGATTGATCAACACCTCCAGTAAATAAATCCGCCCCAGCCTTCGGCGGGGGCGGATCCCCCCGGATCCTTGATCCGGGGTAATCCGCCCCATCCGCCGCCCGATCTTCGATCGGGCGGCGGATGGGTAAGAGAATCCTCCGAATCCTTTAGGTCCGGGGCATACTGTGATGTTCGGNTATCGGTCGATCTGCCCACATAATCTACACAATAATTTAAAAAGTACAATATAAGTTTCCAGTAAAGCTCAATGGGGTCTTCTCGTCTTACAATTTGTACGTAGCATCTTCACTACGATTTCAATTTCATTGGGTTTTATCTTGAGACAGTAGGGCATTCGTTACACCATTCATACTTGCCAACAATTAATTGGCTATTGATTGCGCTACATTATCACGGTCAGATTTACCGCGGCCATTTAATTGTCCTTACTCCAGTAACTTATTTTATTACTTGATTTTAGATACAATCATTGGGCAGGTCTCACCTCCAATACTTCGGGCCCCCGGCCCTTCGCTGGAAGCTATGTTTTTGGTAAACAGTCGATACCCCCTCTTTTCTGAGACCAGTAAATTAAGTGAAAGATCGATAACTTTCGGTTACCGATTAACCTTAATCCCCCCGGATCCTTGATCCGGGGGGATGCCCCTTCGGGGCGACCGGAGGGTTAAAAGCTTAATGCTTATCACTTCTGTCTCTTACCGGCTCCCCTTCTTGCGAACTTACGGGGACATTTTGCCGAGTTCCTTAAGATAAATTATCCCATCACTTTCTGCCCACTTGTGTTAGTTTTAGTACAGCCAAAGAATTCCGCTCGAAGAATCATCCCTCGGGGATGATCCCCCGTGCGAAATCAAAACATCGCCAAAGGCTAAGTTCCGAATTAAAAATAATTTCTTTTGACACCCAAGTGCTTATTATTACACCCCATCGACAACAATAATGAGTGACTCTTAATCCCCCCGGATCCTTGATCCGGGGGGATCTTCGATCGCCGCCTTTGGCGGGGATCTTCGATCGGACGCGGATGGGTAAGGCCCATTTGGCATTCCTTTAAGTTTTGTCCACTCGCCGAAGGATTTTAGGTCTTAGGGGCTGTGTAACCCAATTCGGATAATCCTATTATTGGAAACCTTGGGCCGTGAGCAATGATTTTCACATTGTTTTTTACTCATGTTCGCATTATCACTTCTGATATACGCTTTCGCATTCCGCCGCCCTTCAATTAGGGAATCAGAATATACAGCACGCTCTGCTACCATATTGATGGAATAGGGTAAGGTCCCATCCCCCCATCCCATCCCCGAGGGGATGGGATGGCCGCCTTTGGCGGGGATCAAGGATCCGGGGGGAATTAAACTTATTTATTCCACGTATCATCATTTTATTCAGAGTTTCGGTTCGGAGCTTCGCTCCAACTTAAGCCACCATAATTTTAGGGGTTTATTAATTTATTGAGTGAACTGTTACGTAATCTTTCAAAGATGGCTGGTTCCAAGCCTACTTTCTCATTATCTAAATCTTCAATCCCCTTTTACACTTAGATAAATCGATATTTCATGACCTTAACTTCGGATCTAGGTTGTTTCCTTTTTGACAATGGACCTTCTCGCCCACTGTCTGTCTATCATACTTTCTTCTTACACTTTCATAGTTTCATTAGATACTTCTTATAGATGTACCCATTCAGTGCTTTACCATATAAGAATAATACAAACATAACATGTATGACGCACTACTTCAATAGTTTTCGCAGAAAACCAGCTATTTCCAAGTTCGATTAGCATTTCACCCCCAACCACAGGTCATCCGAGATTTTTGCCACAATCACCGGTGCGTTCCTCCACAAAGGTATTCCCCTCGCTTTAAACTGCCCATGGCTAGATCACTTGGTTTCGGGTTCTATTTGACTAATGCTCTGTTTTCAAATAACTTCCCGCACAGACATCATCCCCCGGGGATTCGGCGGATCCGCCTTCGGCGGACGGCCCCGGCCCATGATGTCTGTGCGCCCTTGAAATCCGCCGTGGGCGGATCCCGGAGGATTAAGAATGAAAACTCGTCTTCACTACACTTACATTATTAACTTAAGTTTGCCAAATATTAATCTTGCGAACCCATTATGCAAAAGGTACGACGATCCGTCTGCTTGTGAATAGCGAATTTCAGGATCTATTTCACTACTATCTCTTTCAACTTTCCTTCACAGTACTTGTCAACTATTGGTATATTACATTATTAAGGCTTAGATGTATGGAACACCTTTCTTCAAATAATTCTACTTATGAGCCTTGCCCCACGGCCCTCGGCCGTGGGGAACTCCCCTGAAAATTCTACGGGGCTGCCACCCTCTTTGGATTTCGAACAAACAGAGGCTTAATGGTCCCTCCGCGTTCGCTCGCCGCTACTGACGGAATCTCGCTTGATTTTTTTTTCTCCTAATACTAAGATGTTTCAATTCTTAGGGTCTTCAGATAATACATGTTAGGGTTTACACCCCCTTATCGGCTTCATCTGGATTTCACCGACTTTCGCATAATAGCGTCCTTACTTGTAACATCCTAGCCATCCGTTCGCTACTCCTTTATACTAATTAATCGTGCCCAA